CGCTTTTCATTCCATATCCGTATTTTTGTCTTTCAGATTTTTCCTATCTACTGTTCGAAAAAAAAAAAAGAATTGGATTGTATGTGAGACATTTTGTCGAAGGTAAGGCGTGTATTCACATCAACGATGCATCGACACAAATTCATAGGCAACGACTCGAATATGGGTGGAGCGGGTAGCGGGAATCGAACCCGCATCGTTAGCTTGGAAGGCTAGGGGTTATAGTCGATGTCGATTTTAACATCGCTAATTCAAAACCGAACATGAAACTTTGGTTTCATTCGGCTCCTTTATGGAAAAGGGATAGATTTCCAGATCTAAGCCGTAAACGAACAAAAGAAAAAAAGACAACCCATAACACCTATGTCGGCTTTTCCCCTTGAATGGGTGCAAAACAACTCGCTTTATAGCTGATCCCTCTAGAGGAGGGGAATTCTAACAAATCCTTCTAGTTACTTCGTTCTCTATTTCTACTTGAGAGAATCCTGAGGAAAAGAATTGTGTTTCCACCGAGCTGAAACAATATGTTGACTTTAGTAAACCAAAGTCATCATTTACTAGCTATTTTGCTTCAATCTTCCCTATACAAACCAAAAATTGAAGATTTAGTTACGATTCGAAATACACTTTTTGATCTTCATCCATGGACTCTGGACTCATACTCATTCAATTGGAAATCTTAATCCAACAAAAAAATTATGCTTCGCGACTCCCTAATCCAACTTTTCAATTTCTAATTGACCCTTGGATAGAAATCACGAGAATGTATATTCCTCCTCAAATCTATCATTGAGAGGAAAAGGATTCACTCCTTTTCAGAAAGAAAGTTTTTGCTAGGACTATCTATCAACAGATAGATCCCTTAACTACTTCAGCTATTAATAGAACGAATCACACTTTTACCACTAAACTATACCCGCTACAATGTGATTATTGTCTAGGAATGGGCCCTTTGTCGAACAAAAGAATCTCGCGTAATCAAGATAGAATCAGAACAGAATTACGCAATGCGCGTGTTGACGCGTTTCGCCGGCAGAGCTTGATGAGATAGGAAACCCGCGTTGCTTTCCATTTTCAATAATAAAAAAAAAAAAAAGAAATTGTGTAAGAATCCTTAGCTATCTATTATCTCTTTTATCTATTTTCCACTTTTCCATTCTCTCAATCTCAAGCAAAGACATTTTTTCTCTAAAAAAGAGGGAGAGTGGGAATCTTCTCTTTTTTTGAAGAAGGGCTTTTCTCTATTTATTTTATTTGATTCAATTACTAGATTTTCTGAATTCAGGCCAAGCAATTGGATCTAGTAAACAAGAAGAAAATTGTAGTATTTTTTTTTTTTTTGTTTATTCGGGGGTTCAAATAAAGTTTGTCCCTTGAAGAAATAACTCAGTTTTAGTTATAGTATGAATAAGTTTCTGAATTAAGTATGCTACGTATGATGAGACCTTTTTTCTTTTTGTACAAACCGAGAAAGGGAAAAGAAAGAAGAAATAATAAGAAATGACACTTCTAGGCATCTATCAGAGGAGCAGAAATACCCCGTTATTTTCTATTCCAATTGTTGTTGCTTCACTTCAATAACAAGTATTTTCCAAATCCAAGAAATCACTGGATCTATGATTCATTGGAATAAAACAAGAAAGAAATGGCCTGACCTGGTCAGTACCTAGCCAGGCCGGGGGATCCAAAAATATTTCAAACGAACGAAAGTTTCTTGCCTTTTTTTTCTATGGAAAATATCCTCGGTATCGAAATGGAATTCGAATGGAATTACTAATGAAATAAATCTCTATCTAAATTAGGATCTAATGAGTCTTTATAGACTAGAATAAAAAAGAAAGACTTTTTTTTTATTTCATGCATAATCATACCAGAGTAATTCTCCTTTTTTCAAGTGGGAGAGATGGCTGAGTGGACGAAAGCGGCGGATTGCTAATCTGTTGTACGACTTATTCGTACCGAGGGTTCGAATCCCTCTCTTTCCGTCTCCTCTGATGACTTGATATTCGCCTTTCAAAATAAAAAACCCGAACCATTTTCGCTGATTTTATCATAGTTCAATGTCTAGAATAGAGAAAATCATAAAAAAATTCGGAAATCGAGCAAGGAAAAAAACCGGCTTTTTTATTCCTCACGCCCAGGATTACGTCCCGGATCATTAGATAGGAATCCGAAAATGAAGAGAGAAACAAAGAATATCACTACTGTGTAAACGAAGAGTTTGAGAGTAAGCATTACAAAATCTCCAAGATCATTTTTGGAAAAAGGGAGAATAGATTATCCATTTTTAGACCGTTTCTCCTATTTTGTTTGACACCAAGAAATGAAGTGCTTTCTACAAAAGAAAGCTATTTTCAGAAATGCATTTGTAATAAGAGTCTTTCACCAAAATTCTCTTTCATGCTCCATCTCTCTATATTGTAATTGTAGGGGACCCTAATTAATACTAATTAATACTAGTAGGATCCTTGGTCACTAGAAGTAGAAGGTAAGAATGAGGAATAGGGGATCCAAAAATTTCTCTGTGTGAATCGAAGGTTCCTAATGTAAGACTTCTCGTAGCTTATCAATTAGTAGAATCTTTTTTCTCCTAAAAATGGAGGAATGTTTGTATTGTAAGACAGTAGTAAAAATATCAGCGAAAACTTACAGCAGCTTGCCAAACAAGGGCTAAGAGCAAAAAGAGCACAGGTATGACTGGCATAACATCTATGATTGGAGTCAAAAAAGCGTAAGCCTCGGGCAATTTAGCGAAAACAAAATGAATGGAATGAAGGGCAGAATGAAGACAGATACAGATCAAACTCAAGATATTCAGCATAACAAACATTTCCTTCTTTAATTGTATTTTGATTGAGTGATATGATAGAAGGAAAAAAATAAAGTAAAGTAATTAAGGTACACCAAAAATATTTTTTTTCTTTGAATCACCCAATCAAAAAGCCTTCCCTGCTCAAACGAGAGTAGAAGGAATCATACTTTGATACATTATCTTAATTGAATTATGTGTAATGATCAATAAATTCTGTTGGATTCTACTACACGTGTTAAATAACTACACATGTTAAATCCTAGCAATAATAGAATCTATTTCATAGAGATTTGAGCGGAAATTCACGAATACCCAATCCCGATTGTAGTATTCTTTCCTAACTAGGAAAGAAAATCCTAAATGGGGCGTGGCCAAGCGGTAAGGCACCGGGTTTTGGTCCCGAAATTCGAAGGTTCGAATCCTTCCGTCCCAGAGCAGTTTGATTCGAAATCGAAACTCTTTTTTAGAATCGTTTAGTTTTTGAATCTTCTGCTTCACTTAAAAAAAAAAAGTGATTGATATTAATAGTGGTGTTATCGAAATGCTTACCGGTTCCTTGAGACAAGTCTCAAGTATATTCCTATGGACCTATTGTTTTGAGTGAGGCAATAACTATTCATGATTCCATATTGAATCAATTCCATAATGAGTTTCGTACAAGAGGTATGTTATGGTAAAACTTCGTTTGAAACGTTGTGGCAGAAAGCAGCGGGCGACTTGAAGGACATGATCGTTTGTGGATGTTTCCATCCGCCATTTTTTATAGAAATAAAAATGTTTCTTGGCTCGACGTTCAAAACCCGGTTTTCCTGGGTATAATATCTGATGGAGCTCGAGCAGAATTTCAACTATTTATTCATTTCTCAAGAAAAGCTACCTATGGTTAGTGTAAATCAATAAATAGGAAAAACTTTGTAAATATTTCTTCAATTTTGATTCTTCGCGAGAAAGAAATCTCAAAAAGGCTGTTGCTGTCATTTTGAAACGATGAAAGATCAGCGAAGTAATTTCTAAACCTAAAGATTTCAAGCAAAGATAAGGGATTTCTGAACAAGAAAATGCCATTTTTCAATTGTCTTAATCAGAATCATAAGAAGATTCGAAACGAGACAAAAAAAAAGGCTTGAGACAGCTCAATAAATGATTAAACAACTTGAGTTAATAGGAAGGGTGGTTTTTCTTTTCTTTTTCGGGACGAAAGAAAAAAAAATGAATTAAAGCATGGTAATGATAGTAATGGTAATGACTTTGGAAATTTGATACCTGGATTTGGAACCATAAAGTAAAGAATTCAAATCATTCTTTCTCGAGCCGTACGAGGCGAAAACCTCTTCTACGTTTCCAGGGGGGGCGTTAGTCATCTATATCTATCCCAATGCGCAATCTATCGAATCGTGGCACTTGATGTTCGATCCCGCAGAGAAGGAAAGAATCTCGGGAAAGTGGGTTTTTACGATCCGACACAGGGGCAAACCTATTTAAATGTCCCTTTTATTCTGTATTTTCTCGAGCAGGGAGTTCAACCAACAAAAACGGTTCACGATATTTCAAAAAAAGGGAAACGTTCGCGTAAGGAACTTCGGGTTAATTATTAATATGAATTAACCCAACTAAAAATAAAAAAAAACTGAAAAAGTAAAGAAAGAAGAGCTCCTCTGTTAGTAACAGTAAACTCGTTTTGGCATACTTTTGATTAGTAGTGTATGCTACATAGAACATAAATTATGGAACAAATTAGTTCCAGGGTTGTTGTTAGTTGAACCTAACAATCTGGAATTGATTTTCCATCACCCGCGAGAATGAAATGAAATATGTGGAAAAACCTGATTGGTAAAAAAAGGTTACGCATTACCAATTGCACCTTCGAGGTGCTCTACCTAACTGAGGTATAGCCCTTGTGCTACCTATTTTTCTTTTAGCATGGAAAGAATTTTTTGTCAAGATGAATATCCCGCATGATAGCTTCGGATCTGTTTCCTGCCATGCCAAGGATTGCTATTGCGTAGAAATAAGATTTCGTTTATAATCAATCCATCGATAGGATGGGTCCCTTTTGTTTCTCTTTGTGATGATAAATGACCTACTTAACCCAGTGGTTAGAGTATTGCTTTCATACGGCGAGAGTCATTGGTTCAAATCCAATAGTAGGTAGACCTTATTAGATAGCGGAGGCACTGGTATCTAATAAGTTTTGCTACCCACCATCTTTTTTCTTTATTCCCCCCGCTCCTCGGATTATAGTTTTTTTTTGGTTGGACTCCATTACCATTCCATTTTTTTGAATGGAGTCAATGGGTAGAATCCAAATACGAAGGAGCTAAGAAATAACATTGAGAGTCTGGACTCGTGTCCGAGCTCGTCTGACAGCTAAATTTGCCTCAATTATTTGTCTCTTGCCTTCTGCTCTACTCAAGTTAGCTTCAGTTATTTCAAGAGTTTGCTGAGCTTCTTGTGGATCAATGTCACTCTCCCTTTCCGCATCATTTACTAAAATGGTGATTTCATTATTGCCTATTCGAGCAAAACCACCCATGAGAGCTATTTTGACCCATTGGTCATTAAGACGTATTTTCAAAATCCCTATATCTAGAGCTGTGGCAATAGGGGCGTGATTTGGTAATACACCAATTTGGCCACTATTAGTAGCTAAAATGATTTCTTTCGCTTCTGCATCCCAAACAATTTGATTAGGAGTCAATACACAAAGATGAAAAGTCATTTCTGGCTCTCCACTTCTAAGTTCAGAGCCTTCCCGGTAGCTTCATCGATGGTACCTACCAAATAAAAGGCCTGCTCAGGAAGACCATCTAATTCTCCGGAAAGGATCAGTTGAAACCCTCTAATTGTTTCTGCTAGACCAACATATTTCCCTGGAGAACCGGTAAATACTTCTGCTACGAAGAACGGTTGTGATAAGAACCGTTCCATTTTTCGTGCTCTTGCGACGGTTAAACGATCCTCTTCCGACAATTCGTCCAACCCAAGGATAGCTATAATGTCCTGAAGTTCTTTATAACGTTGTGAAGTTTGCTTAACTCTTTGCGCAGTTTTGTAATGTTCCTCACCAACAATCCGAGGTTGTAGCATAGTTGACGTGGAATCTAAAGGATCTACTGCTGGATAGATCCCTTTTGCAGCGAGTCCTCTTGAGAGTACGGTAGTCGCATCTAAATGTGCAAATGTCGTAGCAGGGGCGGGGTCGGTTAAATCGTCTGCAGGTACATAAACTGCTTGAATAGAAGTTATGGATCCCTTTTTGGTAGAAGTAATTCTTTCTTGCAAAGAACCCATTTCTGTACTAAGGGTAGGTTGATAACCCACAGCGGAAGGCATTCTGCCCAATAAGGCAGAGACTTCCGATCCTGCTTGTACAAAACGGAAAATATTGTCGATAAATAGAAGGACGTTCTGCTTATTAACATCCCGGAAATATTCCGCCATGGTTAGGGCAGTCAAACCAACCCTCATACGAGCTCCCGGCGGTTCATTCATCTGCCCATAGACTAGAGCGACTTTTGATTCTGCAATCTTTTGTTCATTAATTACTCCAGACTCTTTCATTTCCATGTAAAGGTCATTCCCTTCACGAGTACGTTCGCCTACTCCGCCAAATACGGATACACCCCCGTGGGCTTTGGCAATGTTGTTGATCAATTCCATAATGAGTACTGTTTTACCCACTCCAGCTCCACCGAATAGTCCTATTTTACCCCCGCGACGATAAGGCGCTAAAAGATCCACTACTTTAATCCCGGTTTCAAAAATAGATAATTTGGTATCTAATTCGATAAAGGCAGGCGCAGATCTATGAATCGGAGATGTTTTTCGAGTATCTACAGGACCTAAATTATCAACAGGTTCTCCAAGAACGTTGAAAATTCGTCCGAGAGTCGATCCACCGACTGGAACACTTAGAGGAGCTCCCGTGTCAATCACATCCATTCCTCTCATCAGACCATCTGTAGCACTCATAGCTACAGCTCTCACTCGATTATTTCCTAATAATTGCTGTACCTCACAAGTAACATTAACTTGCTGGGCGGCAGTCTCTCGACCCTTCACTACTAAAGCGGTGTAAATATTAGGCATCTTCCCGGGGGGAAAGAATACATCTAGTACCGGACCAATGATTTGAGCGATACGCCCCGGTTTTTTGTCTTCAAGTGTGGAAACCCCAGGACCAGGAGGAGTAGGATTGATTTTCATAATCATAAACAAGTGAAATCGGTCGAACTTTGGAACTTTTTTTTTTTTTTCTTTTTAGAAACAAAAAAAGAGAATCTTCTATAGCGCAAGCGAGAGCAAGTGGATCGGTTCGTCCAAAAAGAAATGGGAGTTAGTACTTCATTTTGATGGTCCCATCCAACCGAATCCAATTCCATTGTTTCCTCATTCAATGCGTGAATTTTCACGTTCAAACAACCCCAAGCTATTTTCAAAAAAGCAAGTAGATGGAGAAGAATCAGGCCTAAGGAAGTTTTTCATTTCTCTCTCGTTCGAAGCAATCCCATCCACCGTATCTATGGAATTCGAACCCGAACTCTATTTCGGATTCCGGATTTCGATCGCAGTGGCCGTTGTTTCTTATTTCAGTATCTAAATTTCCGCCTAGTCTTTTTTACCTTACCTTTTCATTTTCATGAATGAATTCCGGATAGTTTCACATCTAGGATTCACATATACAACAT